ATTTCACGTTTATGTGAAATATATACACGAATCCTTTCTTGATTATAATTGGAACCCCCCTTTCTACGGATCCATCTCACATCAATAACTCGGCCCCTTCCACCTATAGGTAGTCTTAGCGAAGTTTCTTTTGAAGTGGATACCTGAATGCCAAGTATAGCTCGTAATAATCTATCCTCTGGGGCATATGATGATTCATTCGCTGTCTGAGGTGTTAATTTACCTACTAAGATATCACCTGTTTCTATCCAAGATCCCAGCATAACAATTCCATTTCTGTCTAAATTTCGGAGTAAATGAGCCTCTAAATGCGGAATCTCCTTAGTTATTCTTTCAGGACCTTGGCTTGTTACATGAGTCTGAATTTCATATTTCCGGATGTGAAAAGAAGTATAAATATCTTCATAAATCAGACGTTCACTAATTAGTACTGCGTCTTCAAAATTGTAACCTTCCCATGGCATATAAGCTACTAATACATTTTTTCCTAAAGCGAGTTCCCCACCAGCTGTGGCCGCACCACCCGCTAGAATTTGTCCCTTTTTAATATATTTACCCTGCCGAACCTGAGTTTTTTGATGCATAAAAGTATTCTTGTTGGAACGTTGATACATAACTAATGGAATGCTTAGAGTATCCCCATTACTTGAGAAAACGATCTTGTGAGTATCAGTATAAATGATTTTTCCCTTGTGTTCGGCTATAGCTGAAATACCCGAATCTAGAGCCGTTTGGCCTTCCAACCCAGTTCCAACAATGCACTTTTCGGAACGAGAAAGGGGAACTGCTTGGCGCTGCATATTAGAACTCATTAAAGCTCGATTCGCATCATTATGCTCGATAAAAGGAATGAGGGAAGCTCCAATAGAAAAATATTGGAAAGGAAAAATGCTTCTAAGATGAATCTCTTCCCATGCAATAGTCAGGAATTCTTGACGATATCGAGCCGGAACAACCTGTTGTTCTTGAATACCCCGATTCAAGGCCAAAGAATTTCCTGCTGCTACCATATAATATTCATCTCTATTTGGTGATAAATAAACCATCTGTGCCTCTTTTGATCTCTCAGATAATTCATAAAAAGGACTCTCTATAGATCCCCAATAACCAACCTTAACATGAGTAGCTAATGATCCAATAAGTCCAACATTGATTCCTTCGGACGTGTCAATTGGGCAAATACGTCCATAGTGACTCGAGTGAATATCTCGTATCCGAAAACTAGCAGTTCGCCCCGTCAATCCCCCAGGACCCAAATAACTCCATTTTCGCCCATGAACAATTTGTGTCAACGGATTAGTTCGATCCAAAACTTGAGATAAAGGGTGTAGGCCAAAAAACGATTCATAAGTAGTTGTTAATGAAGTTGAAGTTACCAAATTTTGAGGAGTCGGTATCAATTTATGCCTGATTGCTCCACATATAGTTCCTCGAACCGCATTTTCTAAACGAACAAGAGCCAATCCGAATTGATCCTGTAATAGATCTGCGACAGAACGAATACGTTTATTTTTCAAGTGATTCATATCGTCAAGTATACCCATTCCAAATTTCATTTCAATCAAATGATCCACAGCAGCCAATAGATCTTGTGGTAACAAAAATGTATTGTTTTGGGGTATATCAAGATTCAGTCTCCGGTTTATATTTCGTCGACCAATCTTTCCTAATTCACATCTTTGGTAAAAAAATTTCTTTTGTAATTCCTTGCATAAGGACTCAGAAAATACCGGATCTCCCCCTACCCCTACACAAGCAAATTGTTGATAAAACTCCAGAATAGCATTTTCTTTTGACCCAATCTTTTTTTTCTCTTTTTCATTCGGGAAAGACAAGAAAATCTCAGGGTAACAAACATTATCTAGAATTTCTCTTATATTCGAACCCATAGCTGATGATAGAACTAGAATAGATATTTTTTGTTTTCTACTTACACGGGCCCATATCCTTGCTTTTCTGTCAATTTCTAATTCTGACCTTCCCCCCCAATCCGATATTATAGTACTGGTATAGACAGAAATTCCGTTATGTTCCAATTCTGAACGGTAGTAAATACCAGGACTTTGCAATATTTGGTTGATCACAATTCGGTATATTCCATTTACTATAGAGGTTCCAAAAGAATTCATTATAGGGATGTTCCCAATAAAAACTGTTTGTTCTTGCATATTTCTATCGGTTTTCCAAATTAAGACCGCGGGTACATATAATTCAGAAGAATATGTGAGTGATTCATATACAGCATCTCTTTCTTTTATCAAGGGCTCTACCAATTGATATGTTTCCACAAATAAATTAAATTCAATTTCTTGATCTCTATCTTCAATTTTTGGAAACTTATGAAATTCTTCCGCCAAGCCTTGATTAATGAACCTAAAAAATCCCTCAAATTGTATCTGACTAAATCCAGGTATTGTGGACATTCCTTCATTTCCATTCTGGAGCATCTTAATCTGAAGTTTCCTCTTTATTGAAAAAATCCCATTATTGGCTTAGCTCACTATTCATCGAACCATACCGATCGATCTAGCAATGATGGAATGGGTATTCTGTTTACTGAATCACATAAAATTTTAGCCAACTCTATCCATATATATCATACGTATGAACGGAAGCAAGACAGAGAAATGGAGGGCATTTTTTACGCAAGTTCGAATTTGAGCCAGGTACAAATAGAAAGAAATTAAAATTGATAAAGCATTCCTGGGAAAAAATTCTGTCACTTAGGTTGACGGAGTCTTTTATCGGTATCGGATAAGAAAATTGATCCAATTTCTACCCAATTCTTTTATTATGATATTACGATCAGGGTACAAAAAATAAAAAAGAAATGAATTTGGGAATCAATCTGCTCTCTATGAATGAGATAAAAACAGAAGAATCAGGAATAGCATAGAGTTTAACTATTTTTAGCACAAACGCTCAAAAAGTAATTCGCAAATCTTTTTTGGTAGTAGAATTTATAAAATACAATTGAATTGCGTACGTAATACTCATAGGAGTAATCTTTAGGAAGTACATACCGGCACATGCCGATATAGCTATCCATATATCGCATCTTTTCTCATAATTGAACTTGGTGCAACATAGGTCAAGTCGCACTCGATCAAAAATCATAATGTCTATTTTTTATTCATTCGGTATCCACGTATAAAAATTCCAGCTCTGTAGTTTACACTGTTCTGGGGTTTACATATACACATATAATATTATAATTAATATTAAAATATTAATATTTAGAATATAATATTAGAATATTATAATTGATTATAATTGTAATTGATAATAATTAGTCGTAAATCAATTGGATTTTTCATCCATTAAGGGAATACAAATGGAATTTGGCGACATGGCCAAGTGGTAAGGCGGGGGACTGCAAATCCTTTATCCCCAGTTCAAATCTGGGTGTCGCCTGATCAACAAAAAAAGACTTGGAAGTTTTTAATCCTGCTGATCGAACTTGACAAATTCTTGCCCCGCAAAAGCATAGGCAAGGGACTAGATCTGTCGATACTTGATTTTGAGAACCCGTAGGTCCTATAAAAGACTGTCATCTTTTTTATCAAAATTGATAAAAATCTGGTTTCTGAGTGTGGCTCAAACAGATACCAATAAGTCTGAAGCAATCCAATCTTATTAATGCATTGGTTTGGGCTATTCTGAATTGAACCAAATAAAAGAAATAATGATAATTCATTCTATTCTGGGCATCAGAACTATGAAAATAAGAAGTCGTAAATCTTGGTATCCAAGGATTCCTAAGGTTAAAGATGTGGAAAGAACTGAGCGAGGATACTTTGTATCCAAACTCAGGATAGGCTCTGAGTGCTCAGAAATGAAATAAAAATGGTTATTCTTCTTTTCTTATTTTTTTTTTTTCTTCTATTTCATTATCTATCTTATACACTTATATATCTTATATTTTTCTTCTATTTCATTATCTATCTTATACACTTATATATCTTATATATATTTATATATATATATATATATAATAATATTTAATAATATTTAATATTTTATTTAATTTTATATTTTTTTTATATATTTTTATATTTTATTTTATTATTTCCAATTTTCCAATTCTTTCAATTTCAATAGAATCTATTGACTAAGAAATAAAGGACCTTTTTACGAGTGGATTCGTAAAATTGTTTCATCACTAGCCGTAATTAAGAATCCTATTTTGACTCTGCACCATTGATTCCACTATAATTATGAATTAATAATGGAATAAATACTTCATTTCATAGAGATAAGGGACATCATTCACATGGATATAGTAAGTCTCGCTTGGGCTGCTTTAATGGTAGTGTTTACATTTTCTCTTTCACTTGTAGTATGGGGAAGGAGTGGGCTTTAGAGATAGGAATATTAATATTACTAATTTAGTACTTTACTGAATAATATAATTCTATCAATTGTGATCGTTTTGCCAAAGCTGAAAAAAAAAAAAATACCTTGACTTAGTTTAGTTTATCTATATTCGTTTAATTCTAAATATTAGTAAATAGTAGAATTAGATAATTATATATTTTTTATATTATTATTTTATTATTATTTATTATATTATCTAATAATTATCTAACTAATAATTTAATATTTAATATATTTAATATATATTAGATATGTATAATTGATATGTATAATTATGGTATATATATATATATGATGGTATTATAATATATGCACACACTATTCTTCTTACATTAATTCTTTAGATGGCCTTCCGGATACATATACATAAGCATAAAAAGAGATATAAAAAATCAGGAATTCAATCAGTTGGTCTTGCAATTATTTTTGATGGATCGAAATGCATACAAGTGGGTGTGGAGAAAAAATATAGAATTTAGAGTGCTATTTAATTTTGATGTATGTCTAATATATATTAATATATATTACTAATAAATAATTACTTAATTACTATTAGATTATTAGTAGATTATTAGATATATATTATTATATACTTTATATACTATGTAGATTATTAGAATTAG